ACTTACTTTTTTTCTCCATTTATCCTTTTTCCGCTGGATTTGATCCTGATTGGAACAAGAGAGAAGTATGAATACTTTGGTAATTGCTACTTGGGTATCTAGAATATCTATGTCCCAAGACAAAAAAATATGAATAACGAGAGTATATCCCTTAGTAACAGAGTATATCCCTTAGTAACAGAGTATATCCCTTAGTAACATAGTAGTCTTCCTAATGCGGGACATCCTATTATCATAATGAATGAACAAGTGTTCAACCCCATAACTCATTATAACTTTGACAGGCAGTTCCCTTTTTTATACCATCTCTACCGGATGCGGAAAAATGACCATTGCAGCTTCATGGAAAAGCCCTTTATCGGATTTGAACCGATGACTTACGCCTTACCATGGCGTTACTCTACCGCTGAGTTAAAAGGGCCTGTTTAATTCACAAATTTAGCCCACTAAGAATCTACTGGATATACCTGTACAATTATATCTTGTACAATTATATCTTGTATATATTGTATATAATATATACAATATACATATACAGATGGGGGCTCATTCAGGAACAATGAATAGTTAATTCAATTAAATACATATATAAATACATATATGAAATGAATAGTAATATAACAGTCTATGTCTATTATATCTTAATGATGCGCGAATCAATGAGTGAAAATTAGAATGAATGAGTTTGACTTTTTCTGTCGGGCAAGACATCCCCTATACTCCATTATTTTGATTATGATTAGATTATATAATTCATCTTTGTTATATAAGAATTTTTATTGTTATATAAGAATATATAATGTAATGAAAGGTTCCTGAATGAACAATAGAGAAATTTTCTTACATTAATATTATATGTATACGGAATCACAAAAGCACGAAAGGTTGTTCGTATCCTAGCATTCATTATATTGACATTGACAATTCCAAAAAACTACTCATACTATGAGTATAGTATGATGGCGATCGGGTGGGCGTGCCCCTATCGTCTAGCGGTTCAGGACATCTCTCTTTCAAGGAGGCAGCGGGGATTCGACTTCCCCTGGGGGTAGTAGGGTACGACGAAAGAAAAGTTGACCATGAATTATCAATAAACCGACAATTGATTCTTCCTGGGTCGATGCCCGAGCGGTTAATGGGGACGGACTGTAAATTCGTTGGCGATATGTCTACGCTGGTTCAAATCCAGCTCGGCCCAAGAATTCACCGATCCTTGAGGATGATATAACCAATCCGTACTCCAAAAATACATGATGATATGGAGGAATAAAGAGTCAACTTGATTCTATTTGTTCCTCCATGTTCTGATGTTTCTAACAATCTGGATCTATGAATTATTTTCAGCCAATCCGAGAAATAAAATGAAAAGATGAAAAAGAAAAGAGCCCTTTTTCATTGAAAGATGGATTGTCAGTCAATTTGGCAATAACCACAGGTTGCTTTGCTATTTATCCATCCATCTTCTCTTCTATCTATGTAGATATGTATATCAGTATATCCGTTACAGGCGTCGTATTTTTTTATATGATCTATCTATACGGTTATGGTTCGATGAAATCAAATCAAAATAAACAATAAATAATGTAAGCTGTACACCTCATTTTCTTGGGATTGTAGTTCAATTGGTCAGAGCACCGCCCTGTCAAGGCGGAAGCTGCGGGTTCGAGCCCCGTCAGTCCCGCACCGACCTGGGATCCTATGAATCGATTGATTCATCTCTCCGCCTTCTGCGAAGGGGAGGAGACAAAGAGCAGTGTCTAATTCCAGGTGGAAGGATCCTTATTTCAAATTTATCATCGGGCAAGGTAAGCTCAATTACTAATTGAATTGGGGACAATCTCTTTATCTCGCCCAAATTGCACGCTGGATTCTCGATTTATACGTCTGAATTAAGGAAAGGAAGGAGGATACGAATACTAATAAAAGATCAATCAAAGATCCTGTCTTTCTGTTCTGGGGGTGGAGAATAGAAAATAGAACGGATAATCTTTTTTTTTTTTCATTTTTCTCTGTCTTTCAAGAAGATTAGGTCATCACAAAAACTTAGCTTAGAACTTAATTCGTTTTCCAGTTCACTTCTACTGTTTGGATCTATGACGGATGGAATACTGGTCGAACCTCATTCATATGATATCATTCTATAAAGAATGAGGACGGCGGGTTATAGTTATAGAAAGGAACGAAAGAGTAGAAAAATATGAGAAATTCAAAGGGATTCTTCGGTGGGGGTCAGGAATGCAATTTTTCGATTCAGTATGGATAAAAGATCTTCCTATGTTATACTATTCAATTCTCGACGATGAATTGATTTGATAGATCAGATATTGTTATTCATGATATTAGAATCCGATTCAGTATCATCAGGATTTAATTAATCCCATTGAATTTCAAAATTATGGAGAAGGATTGATCATCTCTATGGGATTAGATCCCGATTTCTTGTGAAGCAAAATAAAATTAAATTATGAGATTATGGAAGTAAATATACTCGCATTTATTGCTACTGCGCTGTTCATTCTAGTTCCTACTGCTTTTTTACTTATCATCTACGTAAAAACAGTCAGTCAAAATGATTAATTTGAATGAAACTTGAGTTAGTCTAATTTTATTAGTTTAGTTCTTTTAAAAATGATTCAATAAATGAAAGAAAGGGATGACAATTCCAAGTCTTAAATTAAATGAGCAGACTGGATTGAATCCTCGGTGTATGTATCCAATAGAGGAGATAGTACGGTGGGGAGAACTATATGAACCTTTCTACCGTACTATCTATTGTATGAAGATATGGAATATGGAATTGATAGAGATCAATTTAAAATCAATCTACATGCATACATGTGGGTGCAAATCCATAAATTCATTATCACATATTATATATAATATATATATATAGATTCAAATAGCACTCCCATTCCATCTCTTCGCTCCACCCATCCATTCGTTTTTCTTTGGATGAATCCGAAATAATCTAACGTTAATAACTGAATTGTACTAATTCATAGGTTTCTCTTTCATTAATCTTTCATTAAGTTAATAACTTTCATAATGATAATCAGTAATCAGGATAGATTTTTGTTTGATTAAATTAAGTAGTAGAACTAATTCATTTAACTATTGCGAAAGAGTGGAGGAGTAGTATGTGCATATACAAAAGAAAGGCAAGTAATTTTTTTAGAATTAAATTCCGAAGAAAAAGAAAGAATTGTGAATTGGATGATCTGTACTAGACGATCCAAGGAGTTCTATGGTAAGTTATTCGTATCTGGAAAAGGGGTAGTAGACCTTTTTTCATGCTTGAACCCTGGTGGTGAGGCGATAAAGCATAAAAAAAAATGCCAGGAGTCTAAGGTAAGTATATGTGGATCACCGGGCGCTCTTCTTTTCTTATGCGTAGCCTCTCCAAGGTTAGGTCGCCTACAGTATAAAGTTGTATCTACTCTACATAATAGCAGAACGACTCCCCCTTTGAACAGTAAAGAGGGAAAGAAATCAAATAGGGATTGTTGCTCCTCATTGTAATATCCATAATGATGTTAATGTTATGCCATAATGATGTTAATGTTATGGTAAGAAAGAACGGGTTCATCAAAATGAAATGGAATATTTTGGAGGAATCAATTTGATTGGAAAAAATCAATTTTCTATCATTATCAGGGGAGTTGCTTTGATTTTCAAAATACGAACGCGGGAATAATTGAGATAGCGGATCCAAAGGTTAAATGAAAATGAAAGGTAATTAATTACTAAATTTCTGTGGAATTTTGAGATGGAAGATATGTTTATTTAAACATAAAACGATCTAATTATGAAATTAAACAATTGATACAAGCTGATTACTCAACTCAATTACACTCAATTAGTAGTACCCTTAGAGTCCACTTCTTCCCCATACTACGAGTGAAAGGGAAAACGTAAAAACTACCATTAAAGCAGCCCAAGCGAGACTTACTATATCCATGTGAATCATGCCCCCTATCTCGATGAATATGAAGGAATTGTTACATTATTGATCCCTAAAATAATAATAGGGGAATTGGTGGTGCAGAGTCAAAAAAAAAGAGATTATGACTTAAAGCTATTGACAAACCGATCCAATGGATCCGCTTGTATTGTAACAAGTCTCTATTTCCTATATAGGATTTATTTGTGGTGAGGAAGAATTAAGCACAAGCGCAACAGATACACGTTACCCCTTAAGGGGATGTTACTAGGGGAATGGAACATGTCGTAATAGTAAGATCTATTCTTTGTTTTGTTACGTTTCATAGGGAAAATATATCTACATATATACCATCAAGATGGATAACTGTCTCTCCTCTCCCTAAGCTAAACCTTACTATCTCTGTTTCTGTGAAACAATCGGTAGACACCCTATTACATTGCTACATTGCGGGGGTTACCACAGAAAAATTAAAAATATTGAATGACTGGCTGAGCACTGAAATCCTATCGCGAGTACGGCCTGTATACAAAGTATCTTTAGCCCTCTCCGCAACCCCTAAGATTTCCCCCGTGGCGAATCTAAGCGAGATCTAATTCACGACTGAATCAGGAGACCCTACAGTGGGCATTGGTAGGATTGATAGTTATAGTCTTTCCTATAAGTTGGATCCTCAGAGCAAAGATTTACAGCCCTTCTTTCATAGAACCTGCGTATTTTGAAGCGGATTCTGAAGATAAATAAAATAAAGTATCAACGGTCCTTTTCGTCCACCGGGCAAGAATCAGGCCAGTTATATCAGCGAAGCAGGATTCCGAGCCATTTGTTGTGTTGATCAGGCGACACCCGGATTTGAACTGGGGAGAAAGGATTTGCAGTCCCCCGCCTTACCACTCGGCCATGCCGCCAAAAAAGAAATAATAAATGGGCGTAAATACTCTTTTTGGAGAGGGTTACTGAATCATTGGTTTTTATTGGATTTGCATCTTCCAATTCTGTTTTCCTTATCCTATCCATCTTTTTACCCAACTTACTCTTCCTCTAGTTGAGATCCTTTTCT